AACCTACGACATCGGGTTTTGGAGACCCACGTTCTACCGAACTGAACTAAGAGCGCTTTATTATCACAATGAATATTTTGTGATCCCAATACGTCTTGCATATATACTATCATAAAATTAAAGATTTTTTATGTATATCCAATTTTCTTTTAATCGATCTCAATTGATCCCCCGTTACTGTTCAGAAGATAAGTAATAGGTAGGGATGACAGGATTCGAACCCGTGACATTTTGTACCCAAAACAAACGCGCTACCAAGCTGCGCTACATCCCTTTCAATTGGTCTACAGTGTCATTGTAGAGAATCCCTGTTTTGTTTTCCATATCTTTATTTCTTCCATTGATATACACAAATATCTTGTCATTTCTTCTTTTTGGTCTCATATAACATATAATTATATTAAAAATAGTAAAAGACTTCTATTTTCTATTCTATTTCTATTATATTATTCTATTTCTATTATATTAAAGTATGAAATAAATATGAGACCCTGTAAAAAATGACTATTTTTCGAGAATTTCTGGCCTAAAGGGGCCTATTTGTTTCTTTTAAGATTCGGAAAAGTACGATCTATTTTGTACATTTCAACTTGAATTATAGGAATTCCGCGTACAAATACAAGCGGTCAGTCATTAAGTACATATACACATCTGGTTATATATGTATTAGCATTATGTATTAGAAATAATAAAGAAGGAGGAGAATTTAAAATGCGAGATCTAAAAACATATCTCTCCGTGGCACCGGTAGTAAGTACTCTATGGTTCGGGTCTTTAGCAGGTTTATTGATAGAGATCAATCGTTTTTTTCCGGATGCGTTGATATTCCCCTTTTTTTCATTCTAGTTATTGATATGGTAGGGGGGGAAGAGGATTAGAGATAGAATCAAATATCTGTAACTAATCCCTTCCCTTCTTTTTTTTTCGAATATACGTTAGAAAAACAAAAAGGGGATTCCCCCTCGGTGAAACTAGTAATTCGGGCCAGGCTCAAATTTAAATAAAATTAATAAAAAATAGAGTAAAATGTGATGGTTGGGGCAACAATATCATACAAGATACTTAAATAAAAATTAAATGCTGTACGGCAATTTAAAATTCTAAATAATATAGTTAGAAATCATTATATTACTTACTTATTAATATATTGTTATTATTACTATATTGATTTATATTGATTTATTGCAACGAAACCTTTCTTTCATAATTCGATTTCGAGTTATCTGTTTTTTTTGTTCCTTTCTTCTTCCTCGTTTCGGATCGGAAAATCAAAGAGTTGAATGAATCAAAAACCAAAGGAGGCTCATGGCCAAGGGTAAAGATGTCCGAGTAACGGTGATTTTGGAATGTACCAGTTGTGTTCGAAATCGTGTTAATAAGGAATCAACGGGCATTTCCAGATATATTACTCAAAAGAATCGACATAATACGCCTAGTCGATTGGAATTGAGAAAATTCTGTCCCTGTTGTTACAAACATACGATTCACGGGGAGATAAAGAAATAGATCGAACCGGTCACTCGTGTGTCAGTCTTCCGTTCCAAGGAAGATCAAAAATGACATATTAGATATATCTAATATATAACAATATATAATATATATTAATTTTAATATAAACAAAATAAACAAACCAAATCCTATTTCGATCAGATCAACCGTGATGGAGAATTAAGAAATAGGATTAGGATCTTTTCTTTAGGATAAGGAATAAACAAACCATGGATAAATCCAAGCGAATCTTTCTTAAATCCAAGCGATCTTTTCGTAGGCGTTTGCCTCCGATCCAATCGGGGGATCGAATTGATTATAGAAACATGAGTTTAATTAGTCGATTTATTAGCGAACAAGGAAAAATATTATCTAGACGGGTGAATCGATTGACCTTAAAACAACAACGATTAATTACTATTGCTATAAAACAAGCTCGTATTTTATCTCCGTTACCTTTTCTTAATAATGAGAAACAATTTGAAAGAAGCGAGTCAACCGCTAGAACTACTGGTCTTAGAACCAGAAAAAAATAGGCTGACTCTTGAATTGAATCAAAAAAAATCCCAATCCAAACTCAAATGTGGATTGACGCTTTTTTTTTTCGAAAAATAGGAAATCCAGATTTGATTGTCGTGTCGTTTGAAAAAAAAAAAAAAAAATTGGGGAAGAATAGAAGAATAAGAAATATTTTTTATTCAACATGTTTCTTCATTTTCATTTTGACGACTTTTTCATATTTTATCATACTAATTTCTACTCTACCTTCCCAGAGTTCATTCTCCAGGGAACTCCATTTAAACCATTCCAACGGATTCCCTTCACTCTCTTTATTTTATGATCTCATTGGAAATCATATAAAGACAACTCTTATTTAATATAGCTATTTGTGCAAGTATTTTACGATTAAGAAGCAATTGTTTCTTGTACAGATTGTGTATTAACTTACTATAACTAAAGTATACTTTCTTGTCTCGAATTACTGCATTTATACGAGTAATCCACAAACGACGAAAATCTCTCTTTTGTCTACCCCTATCCCGATGAGCCGAAACCAAAGCTCTTATTTTCTGTTGAGTAATAGTCCGAGTAAGTCTTGAATGAGCCCCTCGAAAAGTTGATGCAAATAAACGGATTTTTGTTCTACGTCTTCGAGCTATATACCCTCGTTTAATTCTGGTCATTGAATAAATGAAACTTTGATGAATAACTAATTGATTTCCTTTCTTTCAGTTATTCCCTTCCCGTGTCCTAGTCTATTAATAACAAAACGGATTCTTCCAATGTATAAAATAAAAATTCCAATGGCTTTTGCTACTCTAACCTTCCCGACCACGATTTTTTTCTAGGCATTTCGCCTAGAAATCAAAATTGTATTGATACTAGGTATCAAAAACACATAGTAAATAAAAAAGTAATAAATAAAAATGGATTATAGTGGGTTCCATCGTTTCTATGGTTACTTCTTAAACGGCGAGGTCCTCTCTATACACCGGAGCCCTTCCTTCATTTAATCAATGTTATTGTTAACTTGTACAGTTCACGCCCTTTGGCTCTACCCATAATTATCTAGTACTAGGTCTTTCACAACGAGATCTATTTATACAGTAACGGTATTTAATTATGAAGATTTGCTGAGTAGCTGACCCTGTTAGTCCGTTCTTGCAAGAATAAGGCCTAAAATTTTGACTTTTTAAAATAAGATTTCCCCTGCTTAATGAATACCATTTGCTATCAATGGGGAATCCTTTCTCATCTTAAATTTTAAATTGAGGTGATTGGATTTGCACCAACGGGAACCATACATTTGATACCCCAACCGAAGGATAGATCTTTTTTTAAGATATTGAATATTCAATGGAGTTCGTCCATTCTATTCTATCCTACTCACTGGTACGGATCGGTGATACTGGATCAATTGTTTTCTTTCTTTTGTCCTAGTCCATGGTCTGAACGAGTCGCACATACACCCTAGTACATGTTCCTCGTCGCTGAGGACATCCTCCAAGAGCGGGGGATTTCGTGACATTTCTGATTGGCTGTCTTGTGTTTCTAATAAGTTGTTTAATAGTTGGCATGTTGAATCATATATATAATGTGCTGGTTTAGATCGATCTTAACCGGATGCTTAGGAATTCTTTATTTTTTTTTTTTTTTTTTCTATATTTTCTATATTAAGAAATTAATAAATAGAATATTAAATCCGGTAAGAAGATAAAATACCAAATCACGAATTCATGTGAAATCCTTGTTCTTTTTCTTTTTTATTCAGTCGCTACAAGATCAACAATTCCATGAGCTTGGGCTTCTGTTGCTGACATAAAAACATCTCTTTCCATGTCTTCGGATACAACCCATAGGGGTTTGCCTGTCCTTTGTGCATAAACCCTTGTGATGGTTTCGCGCAGCTTCAGCAGCTCTTCCGCTTCCAGGACAAATTCTCCCGTCTGTGCCTCGTAAAAAGAACTAGCAGGTTGATGGATCATTACCCTGATAATATATGATATAACATAAAAAATGTTTCTTCTATCTCGCATGATGAAAGTGAGGAGATAAAGAATAATCAAAAAGATATAATTGAACAACCGTACAGGCATCTTTTGCGCATTGCATACGGCTCTATAATGGAATTCGCTTTTTTTACCTTACCTTACTTACATCGAAGAAATAGAAAATAAATGATAGGGTCTATCAGACTCGGGTTGGTAAATGATCCAATAACCATCCTTCCTTTTGTAGTAGTTCAAAAATACTATAAAAATACTATGATGGTTCCGTTGCTTTATATATTTATTTCATCTGTTATTTAGCAATCCCAAAGTTTCTTTTTTTTTTTTCAAATAAAAAAACAAGATTTATTTTCATATTCTTTCATAACCTAAAAATTGTTAAGATTAAGAGCCCCTGCTGTGAAAACAAAAAAGTTTGTGACGCTGAAATAGGCCTCCCGATAGATTGGCTAAAATCGAAAATGCCTTTTTATCTCATACTACTCTTTCGATACGTAATCTAAGGGTTTAAAAAAAATTTCTCATATCGAATTCGAAGTGCCATGCTATTATTACTTAATATTCATATAGTGCGAAGGCATAGTTTTCTTTTTTTCTCTCAAATCAAATAAAAAACTCATTGGCGCCGAGCGTGAGGGAATGCTAGACGTTTGGTAATTTCCCCTCCAACAAGAATAAAAGATCCCATCGAAGCGGCTAATCCCATGCATATTGTCTGTATATCTGGTCGCACAAATTGCATAGTATCATAAATAGCTACTCCGGGTATTACCCATCCGCCAGGAGAGTTTATAAACAAATACAGATCTTTGGTATCATCCTCTATGCTGAGATATACCATAAGACCAATAAGTTGATTCGAGATCTCGCTATCAACCCCTTGGCCTAAAAAAAGTAATCTTTCTCGATAAAGTCGGTTGATTGGGATAAAACGATATCCCTTAGAAACCGTACATGCACCTTTTGATGCATACGGTTCAACAAAAATCATGAAAAAAAGGAATCAATGTGTAGATTCTAGCTTTTTTTTTCCTAACAGGTTTTTTTAACTTATAAAATGGACTTTTCTTTCATTTTTCAAGAAAGATGAGTTTTGGCCTGTTTTGTTTATCTAAAAAAAAAATTGCTAAACTTATCTGACTAACTTCTCATTGATGTATTGTTTCATCGAGATACAATCTAAATCGCGATGTAATTTTCTTGTTCCTGACTGGGCTTCTTCAATTTTTTTAGGTTTATGCTCTACTCCGAGTAAAGATCCGCCCGATTTGGATTTGTACATATAGGACAAATGCCCCAATACCACGTCCTTTTGCTATGACTTCTCCATTTTTATTTTATTTTTTTTCAATTTATTTCATGTCTTCCAACAAATATTCAACGCATTTATCATATTACTCGACTGATTAACAGTTTGAGATCACTTCTATTTCTAAATATCTAAATAAATAGAAATAACTAAAATATTATATAAATATGATATTAAGTCGTAATCATAAATATATTTATTACCAATTGGTTTTCTTTCTAAACGGAGCCTGGATACTTCATTTAATTGGTCTAACCAAGCCAACCATAAATTATTCTAATTGATAATATTAGTCCGTATACCCTCCCTAAAAAATGGATCTAATTGCACTTCACGCTCCAAATTTTTGATAATTGAATCAATCTTTCTCGGGCGAAAGAGGGGATATCTCGATCGGGGAAGAGAACGGGGAAATACCGTATGCCCAATATATCTGACAAGTCGCACTATACGTCAATCCACAATGCATCTTCCTCTCCAGGACTTCGAAAAGGTACTCTTGGAACACCAATAGGCATTAAATAAAAGAAAAATTAAGTACTATATCTCACTTTGATGTGAAAGCGTAACAGTGGGTTTAGTGGCCTAATACTATTGATTTTATTATCCTATTTTCTCCATAGATTGACTAAGTTCATAAAAAAAGAAGACAAAATGAATAAAGGAAAATTCTTACAAATGAGTCCTTTGAATGATGAACAAATATATATATATTCACTCATATAAAATGGTATCAACCCCCTTACCATTGCGTATTGTTACTTATCGGGTGTAGAATAGATCTGCTTCTTTTTGTTCCTACGAACAAAATAGTTTCATTATTACTAAAAGTAATTATTACGAAAAGCATCAAACAAATATTAATCCTTTCCCCGAGAGAATCCCCTAAAAAAGGGGTCTATAGCATAGCTTTTTCCAATGCAATAAAGTTACATTGTGTCTATTTTTCGTTGATAAAGGGGTATTTCCATGGGTTTGCCTTGGTATCGTGTTCATACCGTCGTATTGAATGATCCCGGTCGTTTGATTTCTGTCCATATAATGCATACAGCTCTGGTTGCTGGTTGGGCCGGTTCGATGGCTCTATACGAATTAGCCGTTTTTGATCCCTCTGATCCTGTTCTTGATCCAATGTGGAGACAGGGTATGTTCGTTATACCCTTCATGACTCGTTTAGGAATAACGAATTCATGGGGCGGTTGGAGTATTACAGGGGGGACTGTAACGAATCCGGGTATTTGGAGTTACGAAGGTGTGGCCGGGGCACATATTGTGTTTTCTGGCTTGTGTTTTTTGGCAGCTATCTGGCATTGGGTGTATTGGGATCTAGAAATATTTACTGATGAACGTACAGGAAAACCCTCTTTGGATTTGCCTAAGATCTTTGGAATTCATTTATTTCTCTCAGGGGTGGCTTGCTTTGGTTTTGGTGCATTTCATGTAACAGGATTGTATGGTCCTGGAATATGGGTGTCCGATCCTTATGGACTAACCGGAAGGGTACAGGCCGTAAATCCAGCGTGGGGTGTGGAGGGTTTTGATCCTTTTGTTCCGGGAGGAATAGCTTCTCATCATATTGCAGCAGGGACCTTAGGTATATTGGCAGGTCTATTTCATCTTAGTGTTCGTCCACCCCAACGCCTATACAAAGGATTACGTATGGGAAATATTGAAACCGTCCTTTCCAGTAGTATTGCTGCTGTCTTTTTTGCAGCTTTTGTAGTTGCTGGAACTATGTGGTATGGTTCAGCAACTACCCCGATTGAATTGTTTGGTCCCACGCGCTATCAATGGGATCAAGGATATTTCCAACAAGAAATATATCGAAGAATTGGTGCTGGCTTAGCCGAAAATCAAAGTTTATCCGAAGCTTGGTCTAAAATTCCTGAAAAACTAGCTTTTTATGATTACATCGGCAATAATCCGGCAAAAGGGGGATTATTCAGAGCGGGCTCAATGGACAACGGGGATGGAATAGCTGTTGGGTGGTTAGGACATCCTATCTTTAGAGATAAAGAGGGGCATGAACTTTTTGTACGTCGTATGCCGACGTTTTTTGAAACATTTCCAGTTGTTTTGGTCGACGGGGACGGAATTGTTAGAGCCGATGTTCCTTTTAGAAGGGCAGAATCAAAATATAGTGTCGAACAAGTAGGTGTAACTGTTGAGTTCTATGGCGGCGAACTGAATGGA